AGATATCAATAATGACTCATAAATCAAGTTCGGGTTCGAATTCAATACATTATATATATATATATATATATATCCATATATATAATTCTAGATGGGATTGTTTCTGTTTCTAATGATAGATAAATGAAACACTTCCTCATGATCCTTATTTATCTACTCGTACTCGATATTTCCAATAAAGATTGGGTTGGTTGAACTTGAAAATTCATTCATTGAATCAAATCAGTAAGCGATTGAATTGGATTTGATTGGATAGTACCAACAAAATCGAGCGCTAACTCCCATTTCTTATTGAATTAACCGATCAACTTGCTATCGGACATTTTCGGTTCGGTAATATTCGCAAAAACTTTAGACATAGTTCAGTTTTTTATGAGAATCAATCCTACTACTTCTGGTCCCGGTGTTTCAACAAAAAATCTGGGACGTATCGCTCAAATCATTGGTCCGGTACTGGATGTAGCTTTTCCCCCGGGGAAGATGCCTAATATTTACAACTCTTTGGTAGTTAAGGGTCGAGATACCGCAGGTCAGGAAATTAATGTGACTTGTGAGGTACAGCAATTATTAGGAAATAATCGAGTTAGAGCTGTAGCTATGAGTGCTACAGATGGGCTGATGAGAGGAATGGAAGTGATTGACACGGGAGCTCCTCTAAGTGTTCCAGTCGGTGGAGCCACTCTAGGACGAATTTTCAATGTTCTTGGAGAACCTGTTGATAATTTAGGTCCTGTAGATACTCGCACAACATCTCCTATTCATAGATCCGCACCCGCTTTTATACAGTTAGATACCAAATTATCAATCTTTGAAACGGGCATTAAAGTGGTGGATCTTTTAGCGCCTTATCGGCGTGGGGGAAAAATCGGACTATTCGGGGGAGCCGGAGTGGGTAAAACAGTACTCATCATGGAATTAATCAACAACATTGCCAAAGCTCATGGGGGTGTATCTGTATTCGGCGGAGTAGGAGAACGCACTCGTGAAGGAAATGATCTTTACATGGAAATGAAAGAATCCGGGGTGATTAATGAAGAAAATATTGCAGAATCCAAAGTAGCTCTAGTATATGGACAGATGAATGAACCGCCGGGAGCTCGTATGAGAGTCGGTTTAACTGCCCTAACCATGGCGGAATATTTCCGTGATGTTAATGAACAAGACGTACTTCTATTTATCGACAATATCTTTCGCTTCGTCCAAGCGGGGTCAGAAGTATCTGCCTTATTAGGTAGAATGCCTTCCGCCGTGGGTTATCAGCCTACCCTTAGTACAGAAATGGGTTCTTTGCAAGAAAGAATTACTTCTACTAAAGAAGGATCTATAACTTCCATTCAAGCAGTTTATGTACCTGCGGACGATTTGACTGATCCTGCTCCTGCTACGACATTTGCGCATTTGGATGCTACTACCGTACTATCAAGAGGATTAGCTGCCAAAGGTATCTATCCAGCAGTAGATCCTTTAGATTCAACGTCAACTATGCTCCAACCTCGGATCGTTGGCGAAGAACATTACGAAACTGCGCAAAGAGTTAAGCAAACTTTACAACGTTACAAAGAACTTCAGGACATTATAGCTATTCTTGGACTGGACGAATTATCCGAAGAGGATCGTTTAACCGTAGCAAGAGCGCGAAAAATTGAACGTTTCTTATCACAACCCTTCTTCGTAGCAGAAGTATTTACTGGTTCTCCAGGGAAATATGTTGGTCTCGCAGAAACAATTAGGGGGTTTCAACTGATCCTTTCCGGAGAATTAGATAGTTTTCCCGAGCAGGCCTTTTATTTGGTAGGTAATATCGATGAAGCTACCGCGAAGGCTATGAACTTAGAAGTAGAGAGCAAATTGAAGAAATGACCCTAAATCTTAGTGTACTGACTCCTAATAGAATTATTTGGGATTCAGAAGTGAAAGAAATCATTTTATCTACTAATAGTGGCCAAATCGGCGTATTACCAAACCACGCCCCCGTTGCCACGGCCGTGGATATTGGTATTTTAAGAATACGCCTCGACGACCAATGGTTAACGATGGCTCTGATGGGGGGGTTTGCCAGAATAGGCAATAATGAAATCACCATATTAGTAAATGATGCGGAGAAGGGTAGTGACATTGATCCGCAAGAAGCTCAGCAAACTCTTGAAATAGCTGAAGCTAACCTGAGGAAAGCGGAAGGCAAGAGACAAGTAATTGAGGCGAATTTAGCTCTCAGACGAGCTAGGGCACGAGTAGAGGCTATCAATGCTATTTCATACTAGTTGATCCATCATAATCCATTAGAATCAAAAAGTTCTGTTTATACACCATATTGGATTCCGTACAATCAAGTGGAATCAATCTGATTGATGTAACGAACAAGAGTAGTGAGCGGGATGGGAATAAGGAAAAGATACAAAATCAATAAAAGAAAAGGGGGTAGAAAAACTTATTAGATGCCATTCATTGACTCCGGTACCTAATAAGTTCTACCTACTATTGGATTTGAACCAATGACTCCCGCCGTATGAAAGCAATACTCTAACCACTGGGTTAAGTAGGTCATTTATCATCACAAAGAGAAAGAATGGAGCGCATCGCATCGGGTATTTATTATAGATGGAATATGGCTTCTAAGCAATATCAACCCTTGGCAGGAAACGGATTAGAGTATCGTGTTAGATCATGTAATATCTATCTTGACAAGAAATGATCCATATGATAAGATATCTATCACAAGGGCTATAGCTCAGTTGGTAGAGCACCTCGTTTACACGCGCGCCAATGCTTTTCAGGGGAGTTCATCATGCAATCAAAGAAATTGATCTTCTCTTATTGAAAGATTGATGTCTTACTCCATTGATTCGAGGGAACAAGAGAACAATAGCCTGACAAGTATTGGGTTCGATTCAGTTCCGATTCGGGTACGAAATAGAACCAACCATTGATTTTATCATTGATAAGGTGAATACCCAGTTAATTCAATGTTAGGCCTAATGAGTATAATAGGGACCTCAAAATAACCTCCTTTCGTCCTATGAACTTTGAGGTGTATGAAGTATCATATTTGACGCTTGAAGCGGAACGACAGGGACTCCATTGAGGTTGATCTAGGCCTAAGACAGACCTACGTCAAGGTAATCCTTTGAAACACTTTGGTATTGCTCCTGGATCAGAATATAAATAAAGAATCAGAGCACATGGAGCCATCTCGTTATCTTCCTATAAAGATAAAATATGGTGGACTAACTGATTGATCCATCAGTTGATGAAAGAGCCCAATGCACAAAAATGCATGTTGGGTCTTTGAAACAGTTCGAATCATTTCGATAATGATCAGTTTGATCTGTTTTACCGAGAAGGTCTACGGTTCGAGTCCGTATAGCCCTATGCCCTATTATATATATAATATAATTTGATTGATTGTATGTTTTTTGTAGAGTTTTGTACCCATTTTATCATCTCATTAGCGCCGCCTATGGCCGGTTGGGCCATATAAAGAAGGCATTCCCGCGTGTCCTGGAGATCCCTAGCCAGGGACATAAAAGTGAAAAATGGGCATTTATCCAATATAGGATAAACAAAGTCATTCTTGTTCATCATCAATCCTCCTGTATGAATTACATACGACCTTTTTCCTCTTTTACTGCCCATGATGAAAGAGTTATTGATGCGGCTTTGGTATACCTAATCGCATTCAATCAATGAAGTCAATCAAAATAATGAATGACATGAGGCTAAAACTTCCACCCCGGCCCAACAAAATCTAAATCTAGTAGTAAGTGGCACGGATCTAGGACCTATTCTTGTATTTGTGGAAAAGCCAGAATTGAAAAAAAAAAAAGAAACTGAAACTCTTTCGTAAGTTTCGGTGTCAAATAGAGTTTTATTCATATAACTGGACTAGCAAAGTAAGTAGTCATTTTTCTTTGTACAATACTAATTTTTTTGTATCCGAATCTACTCCAATTGCTCACCATTTGAATTCTACCAATTCAGACTTTATGCAAGAAGATTAGGGTCCTTTGGGCTTGGAAGAGTTATGAATCTCTAGACCTAGACTGATCACCCGTTGGTAAAACAACAATCCAAATTCATATCTCTGAAACAATGAATTAGTCTTAGTCTTAATGAAAGAAATGTATCGACGTTTGTTCTCTCTTCTATTTCTATAGCTATAGGTATCTGTAGGTATAGGTTTGGTTTATAGAATTAGAATCAATCGTTCGATATTGATAACGCACGATTAGACCAGAAATAAATATCTTATGGGGATCACTTATACTTATGATCTTATGAATTTAAACTAAACGATTCCACTATCGGGCTACGCTCCACCGTGTAGGGATGCTTCAAAACAAACCCCCTTTTGATTGTCCTGAAATCTAACACCTTGGTCTCACTAGGCTCCATTAACAAAACAAGGATTTTGAATCAATCCAAATCGCCTAGGAATTGGTCCGAAATGGAGTGACTTTTTCAAAACGTCTAACTTTAACTAAATAACTCGATTGGGGGTCGGGGTAGTACAGACCCCAAGCCTATAATGAGTTGTTTTCTTATGTTATATGTAAATGTAAGGGTTCCTCGGAATTCAACAGATTGAATCAATTAAGTATGAATCTGGTACAAGGAAAAGAGAAGAGAGAATCTAATCGGTCCAGGCATTCCGTATCGAATCAATAGAAGATTCTACGCCCGGATCCGAAATGTTAATGAACAGAATAAAAGAATCTGCCAATGCTAAGTCGCATATGTTATGCCGTAACTGCGGAATCATAAATACTGAACCTAGACATTCTATTACATCTCACTATTATACTAGAACGAAAATCACTAATGACTATTAATATAATACTAATACATAATAATAACTTAACTATATACTTAACTATATAACTATAACTCTTTAATAAAAATAAAAGAGTTTTTTCTCTTTTATTTTATCTAAAGAAATTCCATTACCAATAAGTTATAGTTATTATAGTTATATGGAGTTATTGTATGGTATATTTAGAAAA